GTCCCTGTAGCTTAAAAAAAGCATGACACTGAAGATGTTAAGATGGTAGCCTCATGCACCCAAGGACAAAAGACTTAGTCCTAACCTTACTGTTAGTTGTTGCTAGGTATATACATGCGAGTATCCGCACTCCAGTGTAGATGCCCTGGACACCCTGACCTCAGGTAGATAGGAGCGGGTATCAGGCTCACCATCCTCGTAGCCCAAGACGCCTTGCAATTGCCACACCCCCACGGGTCCTCAGCAGTAGTTAATATTAAGCAATGAGTGTAAACTTGACTTAGCCATAGCAATATAAGGGCCGGTCAATCCTGTGCCAGCCACCGCGGTCATACAGGAGGCCCAAATTAACATTATAACGGCGTAAAGCGTGGTAGCACGTTATCCGAGTAACTAAGATTAAAAGGTTACTGAGCTGTCATAAGCCCAAGAAACCCATAAGACCACTTCTACAAAAGAAAATCTTAGAGCAACGACCAACTGAAATCCACGAAAGCCAGGGCCCAAACTGGGATTAGATACCCCACTATGCCTGGCCCTAAATCTTGATGCTTTATACTACCCAAGCATCCGCCCGAGAACTACGAGCACTAACGCTTAAAACTCTAAGGACTTGGCGGTGCCCCAAACCCACCTAGAGGAGCCTGTTCTGTAATCGATGATCCACGATACTACCTGACCATCTCTCGCACAATCAGCCTACATACCGCCGTCTCCAGCTCACCTACACTGAAGGCCCAACAGTGAGCGCAATAGCCCACTCCGCTAGTAAGACAGGTCAAGGTATAGCCTATGGGATGGAAGTAATGGGCTACATTTTCTATAATAGAACATACGGCAAAGGGATTTGAAACTGTCCCTGGAAGGAGGATTTAGCAGTAAAGTGGGACAATCGAGCCCTCTTTAAGCCGGCTCTGGGACACGTACATACCGCCCGTCACCCTCCTCAAAGGCGACCAACACCACTATAACTAATAAACTATCCAGCCAAAGATGAGGCAAGTCGTAACAAGGTAAGTGTACCGGAAGGTGCACTTAGAACACCAAGACGTAGCTTAACTAAAGCATTCAGCTTACACCTGAAAGATGTCTGTCAACCACAGATCGTCTTGATGCCAAACTCTAGCCCAACAGACATGACCTAGAATAACAAAGTCACTGACTACACCTAAACAAAGCATTTACAAGTCCCAGTATAGGCGATAGAAAAGACACCATTGGAGCGATAGAGACTACGTACCGTAAGGGAAAGATGAAATAACAGTGAACAACATAAGCTAAAAAAAGCAAAGATCAACCCTTGTACCTTTTGCATAATGGTCTAGCAAGAAAAACCAAGCAAAATGAATTTTAGTTTGCCACCCCGAAACCCAAGCGAGCTACTCACGAGCAGCTATTATTGAGCGAACCCGTCTCTGTTGCAAAAGAGTGGGATGACTCGTTAGTAGAGGTGAAAAGCCAATCGAGCTGGGTGATAGCTGGTTGCCTGTGAAACGAATCTAAGTTCACTCTTAATTCTCCTCCAAGGAAACTCAACAAACCCTAATGAAGCGAATTAAGGGATATTTAAAGGGGGTACAGCTCCTTTAAAAAAGAATACAATCTCCACGAGCGGATAAATAACCTCACCAAACATACTTGTGGGCCCTCAAGCAGCCATCAACGAAGAGTGCGTTAAAGCTCAGTACTACAAAAATATATAATCCTTATGAATCCCTCCTCACTAACAGGCTAACCTATACCCAAATAGGAGAATTAATGCTAGAATGAGTAACCAGGGTCCTCCCTCTACGACGCAAGCTTACATCCGCACATTATTAACAAATCACTAGTATACGATAAATCAAACAAGCACAGTATTAAGTATATTGTTAACCCGACAGAGGAGCGTCCATTAAGAAAGATTAAAACCTGTAAAAGGAACTAGGCAAACTATCAAGGCCCGACTGTTTACCAAAAACATAGCCTTCAGCAAACCATATACAAGTATTGAAGGTGATGCCTGCCCAGTGACCTAACGTTTAACGGCCGCGGTATCCTAACCGTGCAAAGGTAGCGCAATCAATTGTCCCATAAATCGAGACTAGTATGAATGGCTAAACGAGGTCTTAACTGTCTCTTACAGGAAATCGGTGAAATTGATCTCCCTGTGCAAAAGCAGGGATAAAACCATAAGACGAGAAGACCCTGTGGAACTTTAAAATCAGCGGCCACCCTAAACTACCTACACACCCACCGGGTTCACACCACACAAACTGCTGGCCCGCATTTTTCGGTTGGGGCGACCTTGGAGAAAAACAGATCCTCCAAAAATTGGACCATACCTCTAGACTAAGAGCAACCCCTCAACGTGCTAATAGCAACCAGACCCAATATAATTGATCAATGGACCAAGCTACCCCAGGGATAACAGCGCAATCTCCTCCGAGAGTCCATATCGACGAGGAGGTTTACGACCTCGATGTTGGATCAGGACATCCTAGTGGTGCAGCCGCTACTAAGGGTTCGTTTGTTCAACGATTAACAGTCCTACGTGATCTGAGTTCAGACCGGAGTAATCCAGGTCGGTTTCTATCTATGACTAGCTCTTCCCAGTACGAAAGGATAGGAAAAGCAAGGCCAATACCACAAGCAAGCCTTCGCCCTAAGTAATGAAACCAACTAAATTACGAAAGGCCCTCACACCAACCACGTCCTAGAAAAGGACAAGCTAGCGTGGCAGAGCTCGGCAAATGCAAAAGGCTTAAGTCCTTTAAATCAGAGGTTCAAATCCTCTCCCTAGCTGCAACTCCAAATGACTAACTACCCACTACTAACCAGCCTAATTATAGCCCTCTCCTACGTCCTGCCCATTTTAATCGCAGTAGCCTTTCTCACGTTAGTCGAACGCAAAATCCTCAGCTACATGCAAAACCGAAAAGGCCCAAATATCGTAGGACCATTCGGACTACTACAACCCCTAGCCGACGGGGTAAAACTATTCATCAAAGAGCCCATCCGCCCATCAACATCCTCTCCTATCCTATTTATTGCAACTCCAATACTAGCCCTTTTACTCGCAATCTCAATCTGAACTCCCCTTCCCCTTCCATTCCCACTAGCAGATCTAAACCTAGGCCTACTATTCCTGCTGGCCATGTCAAGCTTAGCAGTCTACTCAATTCTATGATCAGGATGAGCCTCCAACTCAAAATACGCCCTAATCGGAGCCCTACGAGCAGTAGCTCAAACCATTTCCTATGAAGTTACCCTAGCAATTATCCTATTATCAATTATCCTACTAACCGGGAGCTATACCCTCAACTCCATATCAATCGCTCAAGAACCACTATATCTCATCTTCTCCTGTTGACCCCTAGCCATAATATGATACGTATCTACATTAGCTGAAACAAACCGAGCCCCATTCGACCTTACAGAAGGGGAATCTGAACTAGTATCAGGATTTAACGTAGAATATGCAGCAGGACCATTCGCCTTATTCTTCCTAGCAGAATATGCTAACATTATACTTATAAACACACTAACCGCTATCCTATTCTTCAACCCAAGCATACTCAACCCACCCCAAGAATTATTCCCCATAATCCTTGCCACAAAAACCCTCCTACTCTCCGCAGGATTCCTATGAATTCGTGCCTCATACCCACGATTCCGATACGATCAGTTAATGCACCTATTATGAAAAAACTTTCTCCCCCTAACACTGGCACTATGCCTATGACATACCAGCATGCCAATTTCCTATGCAGGCCTCCCTCCACATCTATAACCCCAAGGAAATGTGCCTGAACCCTAAAGGGTCACTATGATAAAGTGAACATAGAGGTATACCAACCCTCTCATTTCCTACCAAATTAGAAAAGTAGGAATTGAACCTACACCAGAGGGATCAAAACCCTCTATACTTCCCTTATATTATTTTCTACCACAGCAGGGTCAGCTAAATAAGCTATCGGGCCCATACCCCGAAAATGATGGTTTAACCCCTTCCCCTGCTAATGAACCCCCAAGCAAAACTGGTCTTCACCACTAGCCTACTCCTGGGAACCACCATTACAATCTCAAGCAACCACTGAATCCTAGCTTGAACAGGCCTAGAAATCAACACTCTAGCCATTCTCCCCCTAATCTCAAAATCACACCACCCCCGCGCCGTCGAAGCCGCAACCAAGTACTTTCTAGTACAAGCAGCAGCCTCAGCCTTACTCCTATTCTCGAGCATGACCAATGCCTGGTACACAGGACAATGGGATATTACCCAACTAACACACCCCACCTCATGCTTAATTCTTACCTCAGCCATTGCAATCAAATTAGGCCTAGTACCATTCCACTTCTGATTCCCAGAAGTACTTCAAGGCTCCCCACTCACCACAGGCCTCCTACTATCAACAGCAATAAAATTCCCACCAATTACATTACTATTCATGACCTCTCAATCATTAAATTCAACCCTGCTAACTACTATAGCCATCCTATCCGCAGCCCTAGGAGGATGAATAGGCCTAAACCAAACACAAACCCGAAAGATCCTAGCCTTTTCCTCCATCTCTCACCTAGGCTGAATAGCCATTATCATCACATACAGCCCAAAACTCGCCCTATTAAACTTCTACCTATACACCCTCATAACCGCAGCCGTATTCCTCACCATAGACTCAATAAAAGTCCTTAAACTATCTACCCTAATAACCTCATGAACAAAATCACCAGCACTAAGCACAACCCTACTGCTGACACTTCTATCTCTAGCAGGCCTCCCCCCTCTAACAGGATTCCTCCCAAAATGACTCATTATTCAAGAACTAACCAAACAAGAAATACCTCTAATAGCAACAGCGATCTCATTACTGTCCCTACTAAGCCTATTTTTCTACCTACGTCTAGCATACTGCTCGACAATTACACTTCCCCCACACACTACAAACCACATAAAACGATGGCACACCCACAAACCCGTTAACACCCAAATCGCCATCCTAACTACCTTGTCCATCATACTCCTCCCCATCTCTCCCATCATCCTCACTATCATGTAAAGAAACTTAGGATCACCTAAACCGAAGGCCTTCAAAGCCTTAAACAAGAGTTAAACCCTCTTAGTTTCTGCTAAGATTCGCAGGACATTACCCTGCATCCTCTGAATGCAACTCAGATGCTTTAATTAAACTAGAACCTTTCCAACATACTAGACAGGAGGGCTTCGATCCCACGATAATGCAGTTAACAGCTACATGCCTGAACCAACTGGCCTCTGCCTACAAGACTCCGGTACACAATTAATGTACATCAATGAGCTTGCAACTCACCATGAACTTCACTACAGAGCCGATAAGAAGAGGAATCAAACCTCTGTAAAAAGGACTACAGCCTAACGCTTATACACTCAGCCATCTTACCTGTGACATTCGTCAACCGATGATTATTCTCAACCAATCACAAAGACATCGGCACCCTATACCTAATTTTCGGTGCATGAGCCGGAATAGTGGGTACCGCCCTAAGCCTCCTCATTCGAGCAGAACTGGGCCAACCAGGCACTCTCCTGGGAGACGACCAAGTTTACAACGTAATCGTCACAGCCCATGCCTTCGTCATAATCTTTTTTATAGTTATACCAATTATAATCGGAGGATTCGGAAACTGACTAGTCCCCCTAATAATTGGAGCACCTGACATAGCATTCCCCCGAATAAACAATATAAGCTTCTGACTCCTACCACCATCCTTCCTCCTACTCCTAGCCTCATCCACAATCGAAGCAGGAGTAGGTACAGGATGAACAGTGTACCCACCACTAGCCGGCAACCTGGCCCACGCTGGAGCCTCAGTCGACTTAGCTATCTTCTCCCTACACTTAGCGGGAATCTCCTCCATCTTAGGAGCAATTAACTTCATTACTACCGCAATCAACATAAAACCCCCTGCTCTCTCCCAATACCAAACCCCCCTATTCGTATGATCCGTGCTAATCACTGCAGTCTTACTGCTCCTCTCCCTACCAGTCCTAGCTGCAGGTATTACCATACTCCTAACAGACCGAAACTTAAACACCACCTTCTTCGACCCAGCAGGAGGAGGAGACCCAGTCCTATACCAACACCTATTCTGATTTTTCGGACACCCAGAAGTGTATATCCTGATCCTACCAGGATTTGGCATCATCTCCCACGTAGTAGCTTATTACGCAGGGAAAAAAGAACCGTTCGGCTACATAGGAATAGTCTGAGCTATACTATCCATCGGTTTCCTAGGATTCATTGTCTGAGCACACCACATATTCACAGTAGGTATAGACGTAGACACCCGAGCATACTTTACATCAGCCACTATAATCATTGCAATCCCAACAGGTATCAAAGTGTTCAGCTGACTAGCAACACTGCACGGAGGCACAATTAAATGGGATCCCCCAATACTATGAGCCCTAGGATTCATCTTCCTATTCACTATTGGAGGGCTGACAGGAATCGTCTTAGCAAACTCCTCACTAGACATCGCCCTGCACGACACTTACTACGTAGTAGCTCACTTCCACTACGTCCTCTCCATAGGAGCAGTATTCGCCATCCTAGCAGGATTCACCCACTGATTCCCACTATTCACCGGATACACCCTACACTCCACATGAGCTAAAACCCAATTCGGAGTAATATTTGTAGGGGTAAATCTAACCTTCTTCCCTCAACATTTTCTAGGACTAGCCGGCATGCCTCGACGATATTCAGACTACCCAGACGCCTACACAATGTGAAATGCCATTTCCTCAGTAGGATCATTAATCTCAATAACAGCCGTAATCATACTAGTATTCATTATCTGAGAAGCCTTCGCATCTAAACGTGAAGTTCTTCACACTGAACTTACAAGCACTAACATCGAATGAATCCACGGCTGCCCACCTCCATTCCACACATTCGAAGAACCAGCCTTCGTCCAAGTCCAAGAAAGGAAGGAATCGAACCCCCATATGTTGGTTTCAAGCCAACCGCATATAAACCACTTATGCTTCTTTCTCATAAGAGACGTTAGTAAAACAATTACATAGCCTTGTCAAGACTAAATTACAGGTGAAAACCCAGTACGCCTCTACCCACTATAATGGCCAACCACTCACAATTAGGCTTCCAAGACGCATCATCACCCATCATAGAAGAACTAATCCAATTCCACGACCACGCTCTAATAGTAGCCTTATCTATTTGCAGCCTGGTCCTCTACCTTCTAGCCCACATACTTACAGAAAAACTGTCATCAAGCACAGTAAACGCACAAGAAATCGAACTTGTCTGAACAATCCTCCCAGCCATAGTCCTAATCATGCTCGCCCTACCGTCCCTACGAATCTTGTATATAATAGACGAGATCAATGAACCAGACCTAACACTCAAAGCCATCGGACATCAATGATACTGATCCTATGAATACACCGACATCAAAAATCTCACATTTGACTCTTACATAACACCCACAACAGACCTACCATTAGGACACTTCCGCCTTCTAGAAGTAGACCATCGAGTTGTAGTTCCAACAAGCTCAACAGTCCGAGTCATCGTCACCGCTGACGATGTACTACACTCCTGAGCCGTCCCAAGCCTAGGTGTTAAAACTGACGCAATCCCAGGACGCCTTAATCAAACCTCATTCCTAACCCCACGACCTGGAGTCTACTACGGACAGTGTTCAGAAATCTGCGGCGCCAATCACAGCTTTATACCAATTGTAGTAGAAGCAACCCCATTAGCCAACTTTGAAAACTGATCCTCTACACTATCCTCCTAATCATTAAGAAGCTATGGAACAGCACTAGCCTTTTAAGCTAGAGACAGAGGACTGCCCCCTCCTTAATGGTATGCCTCAGCTAAACCCAAATCCCTGATTTTTTATCATGATCACTTCATGACTAGTCCTAACACTAGTCATCCAACCCAAATTACTATCATTCTTAACCACAAACCCTCCATCCAACAAAACCCCAACAACTACAAACACCACCCCCTGAACCTGACCATGAACCTAAGCTTCTTTGACCAATTTTCAAGCCCATCCCTCCTAGGCATCCCGTTAGTTCTCATCGCAATAGTATTCCCAGCCCTACTAATCCCATCCCAGGACAACCGATGAGTAACCAACCGATTATCCACCCTCCAACTATGACTGGTTAATCTAATTACAAAACAACTAATGATACCATTAAACGAAAAAGGCCACAAATGAGCTCTAATCCTAACATCATTAATAATGTTCCTTCTACTGACAAATCTGCTAGGTCTCCTCCCATACACATTCACCCCAACCACTCAACTATCCATAAACCTAGCACTAGCCTTCCCACTATGACTAGCCACTCTACTAACAGGACTACGAAACCAACCATCCCTCTCACTAGCCCATCTACTTCCAGAAGGTACCCCAACACCACTAATCCCTGTCCTAGTTCTAATTGAAACAACCAGCCTCCTTATTCGTCCACTAGCCTTAGGAGTACGACTAACAGCCAACTTAACAGCAGGACACCTTCTCATTCAACTAATCTCCACTGCCACAATAGTTCTATTCTCAACGATACCAACAGTCTCGCTACTAACCATCCCAATTCTCTTCTTACTAACAATCTTAGAAGTGGCAGTAGCTATAATCCAAGCCTACGTATTCGTACTCCTCCTAAGCCTCTACCTACAAGAAAACATCTAATTCACCCAAACAATGGCCCACCAAGCACACTCTTATCATATAGTAGACCCAAGCCCATGGCCCATTTTTGGAGCCGCCGCCGCCCTCCTTACTACTTCAGGCCTGACCATATGATTCCATTATAACACCCCATACCTCCTAATCATAGGCCTAACATCCACAATCCTAGTCATATTCCAATGATGACGAGACATCGTACGAGAAAGCACGTTCCAAGGACATCACACCCCCACAGTCCAAAAAGGCCTACGTTACGGCATGGTCCTGTTCATCACATCCGAAGCCTTCTTCTTCCTGGGCTTCTTCTGAGCCTTCTTCCATTCAAGCCTAGCCCCAACCCCAGAACTAGGAGGACAATGACCTCCAGTAGGAATTAAACCCCTAAATCCAATAGAAGTCCCACTTCTAAATACAGCTATCCTCCTGGCTTCAGGCGTTACAGTTACATGGGCCCACCACAGCATCACAGAAGCCAACCGAAAACAAGCAATCCAAGCTCTCACCCTAACTGTCCTTCTAGGACTTTACTTCACTGCCCTCCAGGCCATGGAATATTACGAAGCCCCATTTTCCATCGCTGACGGAGTATACGGCTCAACCTTCTTCGTAGCAACAGGATTCCACGGTCTTCACGTAATCATCGGCACTACATTCCTTCTAGTGTGCCTCCTACGCTTAATCAAATACCACTTCACATCAAACCATCATTTCGGCTTCGAAGCAGCAGCATGATACTGACACTTCGTAGATGTCGTCTGATTGTTCCTCTACATCTCTATCTACTGATGAGGATCTTACTCTTCTAGTATATTTATTACAATCGACTTCCAATCCTTAAAATCTGGTTCAACCCCAGAGAAGAGTAATGAACATAGTCCTATTTATGATCGCCTTGTCTCTAACCCTAAGCATCGCCCTAACCACCCTAAACTTTTGGCTCGCCCAAATAAACCCAGACTCAGAAAAACTATCCCCATACGAATGCGGCTTCGACCCCCTAGGCTCTGCCCGCCTCCCATTCTCAATCCGTTTCTTCCTAGTAGCAATCCTATTCTTACTTTTCGACCTAGAAATCGCCTTATTACTCCCCCTCCCCTGAGCCGTGCAACTAGAATCACCTACCACCACACTAATCTGAGCCTCCACCATTATCGCCCTACTAACCCTAGGACTCATCTACGAATGAACCCAAGGAGGACTAGAATGAGCAGAGTAAAGAAAGTTAGTCTAACCAAGACAGTTGATTTCGACTCAACAAATTATAGTTCTAACCCTATAACTTTCTTTATGACATACCTCCACCTAAGCTTCTTCTCCGCATTCACCCTAAGCAGCCTAGGACTAGCCTTTCACCGAACCCACCTAATTTCAGCTCTCCTATGCCTAGAAAGTATAATATTATCTATATACATCGCCCTGGCCATATGACCAATCCAGACCCAGACAACATCACCAACACTACTACCCATCCTAATACTAACCTTTTCCGCCTGCGAAGCCGGCACAGGACTAGCCCTACTAGTAGCTTCTACTCGAACCCACGGATCAGACCACCTTCACAACTTCAACCTACTACAATGCTAAAAATCATCGTACCAACCATTATACTCCTCCCCCTTACCTTCCTCTCACCTCCCAAACACTTATGAACTAACATTACCACGCACAGCCTACTAATCGCCACCATCAGCCTACACTGACTCACCCCAACCTACTACCCCAACAAAAACACCTCCTCGTGAACCGCAATTGACCAAATCTCCTCCCCCCTACTAGTATTATCATGCTGACTCCTCCCCCTCATAATCATAGCAAGTCAAAACCACCTAGAACTGGAACCTCTTAATCGCAAACGAATCTTCGCCACAACTATTCTCCTAGCCCAACCATTCATTCTAATTGCCTTCTCAGCCTCAGAACTAATACTTTTCTACATCGCATTTGAAGCCACCCTAATCCCAACTCTAATCCTCATCACACGATGAGGAAGCCAGCCAGAGCGACTAAACGCAGGCATTTATCTCCTATTCTACACACTAGCCAGCTCACTCCCCCTACTCATTATTATCCTAAACCTCCACAACCAAATCGGCACCCTCTACCTACCAGCACTAAAACTCTCCCATCCCACAATAACTACCTCATGATCAGGACTAATCTCAAGCCTCGCCCTCCTTCTAGCCTTTATGGTCAAAGCCCCACTTTACGGCCTTCATCTATGACTGCCTAAAGCCCACGTAGAAGCCCCCATCGCAGGCTCCATACTACTAGCTGCCCTCCTACTAAAACTAGGAGGATATGGCATTATACGAGTCACTATCCTGGTAAACCCCGCACTAAACAACATACACTACCCCTTTATTACACTAGCCCTATGGGGAGCTGTCATAACCAGTGCCATTTGCCTACGACAAATCGACCTTAAATCACTAATCGCCTACTCATCCGTCAGCCACATAGGCCTAGTAGTAGCCGCAACTATAATCCAAACCCAATGAGCCTTTTCAGGGGCTATAATCCTAATAATTTCCCATGGCCTAACTTCTTCAATACTATTCTGCCTAGCTAACACCAACTATGAACGAACCCACAGCCGAATCCTACTTCTGACCCGAGGACTTCAGCCCCTACTTCCACTAATAGCCATCTGATGACTCTTAGCCAACCTAACAAACATAGCCCTTCCTCCAACAACCAACCTGATAGCAGAACTAACAATTATAGTGGCTTTATTTAACTGATCTTCGATCACAATCATCCTAACAGGCACCGCCATCCTACTAACTGCCTCATACACCCTATACATACTCACAATAACACAACGAGGCACACTCCCACCACACATCACATCAATCCAAAACTCCTCAACACGAGAACACCTCCTCATAGCCCTACACGTAATTCCCATAATCCTCCTCATCCTAAAACCTGACCTTATTTCAGGCATCCCAATATGCAGGTATAGTTTTAACCCAAACATTAGACTGTGATCCTAAAGATAGAAGTTAGACTCTTCTTACCTGCCGAGGGGAGGTTAAACCAGCAAGAACTGCTAACTCTTGCATCTGAGTATAAAACCTCAGCCCCCTTACTTTCAAAGGATAACAGTAATCCAATGGTCTTAGGAGCCACCCATCTTGGTGCAAATCCAAGTGAAAGTAATGGATCTGCCACTAACCCTAAACACCCTAATACTACTAACCCTTGCCATTCTATTCACCCCAATTATCTTCCCAATACTATCCAACAAACTCAAAAACTCCCCTACCATCATCACAAGCACAGTTAAAACCTCATTCCTAATTAGCCTAGTCCCAATAGCAATCCACATCTACTCAAGTACAGAAAGCCTAATTTCCATCTGAGAATGAAAATACATCATAAACTTCAAAATCCCAATTAGCCTAAAACTAGACTTCTACTCACTCACCTTCTTCCCAATCGCACTATTCGTATCCTGATCCATTCTACAATTCGCAACATGATACATAGCATCAGACCCACACATTACAAAATTCTTCACCTACCTCCTATTTTTCCTTATCGCCATACTTATCCTAATCATCGCCAATAACCTATTCGTCCTGTTCATCGGCTGAGAAGGGGTAGGAATTATATCCTTCCTACTAATCAGCTGATGACACGGCCGAGCAGAGGCTAATACTGCCGCCCTACAAGCCGTACTATACAACCGAGTAGGAGACGTAGGACTTATCCTCTGCATAGCATGACTGGCCTCCACAATAAACACCTGAGAGATCCAACAACTAACCTCCCCACACCAAACCCCCACACTACCCCTACTAGGCCTCATCCTAGCCGCAACAGGAAAATCTGCCCAATTCGGTCTACACCCATGACTACCAGCTGCAATAGAGGGCCCAACCCCCGTATCCGCCCTACTGCACTCAAGCACAATAGTAGTTGCCGGAATTTTCCTGCTAATCCGAACCCACCCTCTATTTAACAACAACCAAACCGCCCTCACCCTCTGCCTATGCCTCGGCGCCCTCTCCACATTATTCGCAGCTACATGCGCCCTTACTCAAAATGACATCAAAAAAATCATTGCCTTCTCCACCTCCAGTCAACTAGGCCTAATGATAGTCACAATCGGACTAAACCAACCCCAATTAGCCTTTCTCCATATCTCCACCCACGCATTCTTCAAAGCAATACTATTCCTATGCTCCGGCTCAATTATCCACAACCTAAATGGGGAACAAGACATCCGAAAAATAGGAGGACTTCAAAAAATACTACCAACAACAACCTCATGCCTAACCATTGGCAACCTAGCCCTAATAGGCACACCATTCCTTGCAGGATTCTACTCAAAAGACCAAATCATCGAAAGCTTGAGCACATCCTACCTAAACGCCTGAGCCCTACTCCTAACCCTACTAGCCACATCTTTCACTGCAATCTATACAATACGCATAACAGTACTAGTACAATCAGGTTTCGTACGCACCCCTCCACTCACCCCTATAAACGAAAACAACCCAGCCGTAATCCTGCCCATCACCCGACTCGCACTAGGCAGCATCACAGCCGGATTTTTCATCACCTCATTTATCACCCCAACAAAAACCCCCACATTAACCATACCATTATCCATTAAACTAACGGCAATCGTAGTTACAGCCCTAGGAATTGTACTAGCCCTAGAAATTACAAAAATGACCCAAACCCTAATCCTAAAAAAACAATCCACCCTATCAAATTTCTCAATCTCCCTAGGCTACTTCAACCCCCTAATACACCGTCTACATTCAACTACCATCCTGACCGGAGGCCAAAAACTTGCCTCACACCTAATCGACCTCTCATGATACAAACTAATAGGCCCAGAAGGACTAGCCAACCTACAGATAATAGCATCCAAAACCGCCACTACCTTACACTCAGGATCAACAAAAGCCTACCTAGGCTCCTTCGCCCTATCCATCCTTATCATCCTCATATCTACATACAGAACCCTCCATAATGGCACTCAATCTTCGTAAAACCCACCCACTAATAAAAGTCGTCAATGATGCCCTAATCGACCTCCCAACCCCATCAAACATTTCAACTTGATGAAACTTCGGGTCACTCCTAGGCATCTGCCTAATTACCCAAATTGTAACCGGCCTCCTTCTAGCAACCCACTACACTGCAGACACCTCCTTAGCCTTCACTTCAGTCGCCCACACCTGCCGAAACGTCCAATTCGGCTGACTCATCCGCAATCTCCATGCAAACGGAGCCTCATTCTTCTTCATCTGCATCTACCTACACATCGGCCGAGGAATCTATTACGGCTCATACCTAAACAAAGAAACCTGAAATGTAGGAGTCATCCTACTCCTGACCCTTATAGCAACCGCCTTCGTAGGATATGTCCTGCCATGAGGACAAATATCATTCTGAGGGGCCACAGTAATTACCAACCTATTTTCTGCAATCCCCTACATTGGCCAAACACTAGTAGAATGAGCTTGAGGAGGGTTCTCAGTAGACAACCCCACACTAACACGATTCTTCGCCCTTCACTTCCTACTCCCATTCCTTATTGCCGGACTCACACTTGTTCACCTAACCTTCTTACACGAAACGGGATCGAATAACCCCCTAGGAATCCCCTCAGACTGCGACAAAATCCCATTCCACCCATATTACACCACAAAAGACATTCTAGGCTTTGCCATCATACTAATCCTACTTACAGCCATAGCACTATTCTCCCCAAACATACTAGGAGACCCAGAAAACTTCACCCCAGCCAACCCTCTAGTTACACCTCCACACATCAAACCTGAATGATACTTCCTATTCGCATACGCCATCCTACGATCAATCCCAAACAAACTAGGAGGTGTACTGGCCCTTGCCGCCTCCGTCCTAGTCCTATTCCTCTTACCCCTACTCCACACATCCAAACTACGCTCTATAACCTTCCGACCACTATCACAAATCCTATTCTGAACCCTCGTAGCTGACCTCCTCATTCTTACCTGAGTAGGCAGCCAACCAGTCGAACATCCCTTCATCATCATCGGACAGCTAGCCTCCCTAGCCTACTTCACAATTATTCTAGTCCTACTCCCACTCGCCTCCATCCTAGAGAACAAACTCCTAAAACTTTAACAGACTCTAATAGTTTATTAAAACATTGGTCTTGTAAGCCAAAGATTGAAGATTACACCCCTTCTTAGAGTTTCGCGTCTCAGAAAGAAAGGAATCAAACCCTTATCACCAACTCCCAAAGCTGGAATTTTAATTAAACTACTTTCTGGTCACTACCCTAAACAGCCCGAATCGCCCCCCGCGACAACCCTCGTACTAACTCAAGTACTACAAACAAAGTTAGCAACAACCCCCACCCCCCAATTAAAAACAACCCTACTCCGTCTGAATAAAAACCCGCCGCTCCACCAAAGTCCGTACGAACCATAGAAAGCCCCCCACCATTCACCGTACCACTATCCACAACCGACCCAAGACCACCCCACACAACAACCCCTACAACAACAACTAACCCCATCCCCAACCCATAACCAACAACCCCTCAATCCCCCCATGTCTCAGGGTACGGATCTGCAGCCAAAGACACTGAATACACAAACACCACCAACATACCACCTAAATAAACCATAACCAGCACCAAAGACACAAAAGAAACCCCCAAACTCACCAGTCACCCACACCCAGCAACAGACGCCAAGACTAATCCTACAACCCCATAATAAGGAGAAGGATTAGACGCCACCCCCAACCCCCCTAAAACGAGACACAGCCCTAAAAATACTACAAATTCTATCATAATTCCAGCCTGGCCTCTCTCCAGGATCAACGACCTGAAAAGTCGTCGTTATTAGAAATTTAACTACAGGAACCCCCCCCCCCTTCCCCCCCCAACATGTTTCCTCATGTTTTCTCATGTTTTTTCTGTTATGTGGTTCTGCATCGCTCTCTTTAGCACATCAGACAACTACTATAATGTAGGATACTCCACGCCATACGTATTGCCTTGCCTCCAAAACCTCAAACATTATCTCCCATGAGATAATTTGCGAGCTATTACAGTTCTAGGGACTTCTTTGTTTCAGGTACCATTAACCCAAGTGATCCTACCTCCAGCCGGAGCCGCAAGCGTTACTTAAGTTCGACTATATCTCCCTGCGCCTAAATTCCTTTCCTCAGGATACGACTAATATCCTAGTACACCTTTGCATTCACCTAGTCACGCACTTCGCCCACCTCCTAGGATATATCCCTCTCCAACAGCCTTCAGGAACTCCCAAGCCAGAGAACCTGGTTATCTATTAATCGTGTTTCTCACGAGAACCGAGCTACTCGACGTCAGTTATACCTTCGGTTATTGGTGTCAGGGGCATACATCTAATAAACTTGATCTCCAACGTGCCACCGGTTGTAATTTCAGGAACCCTACTCGCCTAATTTCTAATCAATTGCTCTTCACAGATACATATGCTTGGGGATGGACGCTCCTCATAAATATCCGTAATCGCGGCTAGCCATAGGCCGTTTTAGCTCTTCTTTTCTTTCTGGGGTCTCTTCAATAAGCCCTTCCAGTGCGTAGCAGGAGATATCTTCCTCTTGACATGTCCATCACATGACCGGCGAACATACGTCTGCCCGAAACCACTTGGAATGTCATGGTTTGTGGAATAAGTAGACCAACTTTGACACTGATGCACTTTGACCGCATTCATGGGATCCGCGCCATTTACCTCTTACAAGTAGCAGATAGTGTAATGGTTGGCAGGCATACTAATTTATTTGTCTTCTTCTAGGATTTGTCACCTAAACCCCGTTTTTTTCATTTTTTTTTCATTTTTTTTCTTTTTTGTTTGTCATTTTTCGTTCGCTTTAAACAAACCAATAGCTATATAACCCTACATTTTCACAAATTTTTTGTCATCAATTAGTTTAACAACAAACTTTCCTCCAACATTCCCCCAAACACAAACTAACCATCCACCATCACTTTAACAACATTTTAACAAACAAAACCACTCAAACAAACTGTACAAATCCAGCAACATTCACCCAACCCAAAAACCAAACAAAAATATAAAACAGTAACACAAAACAGCCAACAACTTCCCAGCACTAAT